ATTTGGAGTTAAAATGAGAATTCAGAAATAGGATTTTCTGGATAAGAAATAAACTAAACAAATAAACTATGGATAAATCCAAGCGACCTTTTCCTAAATCTAAGCGATCTTTTCGTAGGCGTTTGCCCCCGATTCAATCGGGGGATCGAATTGATTATAGAAACATGAGTTTAATTAGTCGATTTATTAGTGAACAAGGAAAAATCTTATCTAGACGAGTGAATAGATTGACCTTGAAACAACAACGATTAATTACTATTGCTATAAAACAAGCTCGTATTTTATCTTTGTTACCTTTTCTCAATAATGAGAAACAATTTGAAAGAATGGAGTCGACCGCTAGAACTACTGGTCTTAGAACCAAAAATAACTAGGCTTATTCTTTGTTCACTTCAATCAGAATTCCAATCCGAATTCAAACACGGATTGGTGTTTTGTTTGACAAATCCGAGAATCCAGATTTTATTATCGTGTCGTAAGAAAAAAACGAATCGGAAAAAAAGATTTTTTATTGAACGTGCTCATTCATTTTGACTACTTTAAGTTTAGCCCATTTTCTCGTAGTAATTTCGACTCCACCTTCCCGGAGTTCATTCTCCGGGGAACTCCATTTAAATTATTCCGGTGTATTCTTTCCAATCTACTTCTTTTCTGATTTCGTTAGAAATCATATAAAAACAATTCCTATTTGATATAGCTATTTGGGCCAGTATTTTACGATTAAGAAGCAACCGCCTCTTGTATAGATTATGTATTAATTTACTATAACTATAGGATACTCCCTTTTCTCGAATTACTGCGTTTATCCGAGTGATCCACAAACGACGAAAATTTCTCTTTTGCTTATCCCTATCCCGATGAGCCGAAACCAAAGCTCTTATTTTCTGTTGAGTAATAGTTCGAGTGAGTCTTGAATGAGACCCTCGAAAACTTGATGCAAATAAACGAATTTTTGTTCTACGTCTACGGGCTATATATCCGCGTTTAATTCTGGTCATTGAATAAATAAAATTTTGACAAATAACTAATTGATTTCTTTTCTTTCAGTTATTCTTTTACCTGTCCTGGTCTATTAATAACCAAACGGATTTTTCCAATGTATAAAATAAAAATTCCAATGGCCTTGGCTACTATAACCTTCCCGACCACGATTTTTTCTTTTTTTAGGTATTTTACTGCGAAATATAAAAGAAATAAGAAATTTTCTTTTGCTATGTGTCAAAAAAATAGTCAATAAAAAAAGAAATATAAATTAAATGGAAAAAGAAATAGTGGGTTTCATCGTTTCTATGGTTACTTCTTAAACGGCGAGGTCTTCTCTATACACCGGAGCCTTTAACTTCATTTAATATTCCATCAATGTTATTGGTAACTTGTATAGTTCACACCACACTCTTTGGCTCTACCCATGAATTATCCAGTAACAGGTCTTTCACAATGAGACCCGCCTATACAGTAACGGTATTTAATTATGAAAGTTAGCTGGGGTAGCTGACCTTTGTAGTCCGTTCTTGACCGAGCGAGAACTTCATTTTTGTGTTTTTTGAATTTCAATAAGATTTTCCTTCGCTTAATGGATAACCATTTGCTACCAATGAAGAATTGTTTCTCATCTTAAATTCAGGTGATTGGATTTGCACCAACGGAAACCATAAACTTTATACACAATTTATACACAATAGGGGGCTCATTTGCTTATTTTTAGATAGTGAATGGAGTTCCTCCTTCCATTCTATCCTATTCACCGGACCAATCATTCATACTGGAAGCGGCTTTCTTGCTTTGTTTGTGCCAGCTCATGATCTAAACGAGTCGCACATACACCCTAGTACATGTTCCTCGGCGCTGAGGACATCCCCGAAGAGCGGGGGATTTCGTGACATTTCGAATGGGCTGTCTTGTATTTCTAATGAGTTGTTTAATAGTTGGCATGTTGAATCATATACATAATGAGCTGGTTTAGATTGATCCTAACCGGATGATTATGAATTTTTTTATTTATTTAATAGTAAACTTAAACTCGGAGATAAAATCTCAAATCGCGGATTTGCACAAAATCCATTTTGTTTCATTCAACTGCTACAAGATCAACAATTCCATAAGCTTGGGCTTCTGTTGCTGACATAAAAACGTCTCTTTCCATGTCTTCAGATACAACCCATAATGGTTTGCCCGTCCTTTGTACATAAACCCTTGTGAGGGTTTCGCGCAGTTTGAGCAGTTCTTCCGCTTCCAGGATAAATTCTCCCGTTTGTGCCTCATAAAAAGAACTGGCAGGTTGATGGATCATTACCCTGATGATAGAAGGTTTCTTTATCTGGTGTGATGAAAGGAAAAGAAAGATAAAGAATAATAGGAAAAAAAGATAGAATTGAACAACCGTACGGGCATCATCTTTTGTGCATTGCATACGGCTCTACAATAAATACTTTACCATTCAAGAAAGATAAAAATAGAATCTATCAGCCCCAGATGGGTAAATGTCAAATTGCCACCCTTC